TGTATAAGAGCAGAAATGGGAGTAGGCCTCTCCATAGCATCAGGCAACTAGACATGAAGGGGAAATTGTGCAGATTTAGCAATGGAACCAGCAAATAATAGAACAGCACACAAAGTAAGAAATAAAGGATTTACTTCGTATAATTAGTAACTAATCCTAACATTGAAGTACTAAAAAAACTCATAGAAGTGAAAAATTTCAAATAAGATTGATCATGAGTCATACAATTATCACTATAAAAAAAAAGAACCGCAATTCTAACGGTAGTGATTAATATTGACATAATAGAAGTAAGTGGGTCTAGTAAATAACCCAATTCTAAAGAAAAGTCGTTAGTAATGAGCCAAGACCATACATATTGATAAATCGAATTGCTATTTATTTGCTGAATAGACAGGTTGGTTGAAAAAACCAAGATTATACTTAATAATAAAACACTCCGAAAAGACCACATACGGCGAAGTCTGATTGTTGTTGTTGGAAAAAAAAAGAAGACCAAGCCTTAGGAATATAGGAACTGGAAGTGGAATGATAAGGTCTAATCCACCCATATTGATATATCTGTTGCATAAAAAGTTTTTTAATTCTTAGTTTCCTAATTGATTTTTATTGTTTCCGATTCACCGGATCTTACCTCTTTGAGAGGAATAATTAATATGAATTAATAAAAACCATTTTTAAGTTAATTCGAGGAAATATAAAAAGTAAAAAACCTTATATATTTATTATATTTCTTTTTTTTTTTCGAAGATAATATTCATTATTCATTAGCAAATAAATCAAATAAATATGTGAATATAATAGGAAGGAAGAACTTCTTTTGAACAATATATGTCTTTCACATCCAACTAGAACAATAAGGAATTCTTTTTAAATGGCAGTTCCAAAAAAGCGCATTTCTACATCAAAAAAGCATATTCGTAAAAATATTTGGAAAAGGAAGGGATATTGGACCGCTTTAAAAGCTTTTTCATTAGGTAAATCTCTTTTGACTGGAAATTCAAAAAGTTTTTTTGTGCAACAAAAAAAAAATAAGTAATAAAGTTGCAATCGTCTGAATGCATTCAAAAATTGACTCATTTATTCTTTATTCACGCAAGTCACTAGATAGTAGAAATTTTATATTTTATTTTATAGGATGATTTTATAGGAAATAAAAAATGAAACTCAGCTTACTCTTTTATCTTTTATTTTCTAGTCGTTGCTTTTAGATTAGTTACTAAATTCAGTAAAAAAAGAACTAACCCCCTTTACTGAATTTAGTAAATACAAATACTTTTTTATCAAAAAAAATATTTGTTGCTGACAAACGAATGAACACAATAAAAGATTTTTTTGCGTGAGTTTTTTAATTTCCCGGATGGGAAAGCTTAGTTTCCCCATTAACGCATTTTTGTTACATTTACTAGAAAAATACGACAATTTTTCGTTTTATCTCTATTTTTTATCTATAGTATAGACGTTTTCGATAGGGGTCTTAAGATATTTAGTTAAGTGAAATTAACCAACAGTTTGAAATACTTTCAAATAACTTTATTTTTTTTGTAGGAATTAATATATAAATTACTGATATATCTCCTACTATCAACTCAATTAAATCAAAAATTTAGTAAGAGCTTTTAATAAGAACAATGTATCTAGTTTGGATGTCTTCTTTTTCTGTTTTTTCTTCATTGATAACCTAAAATAAATTCTTTTGTTCCATTTGATTCCTGAAAAAAAAGATAAAAGATTCATTAAAATTGAAAAAGTAAAACAAAACTATTTTTGAGTTATATCCCTTTATCGACTCTTACTTGAGATTTTAGGTTCGAATTCTAATTATCTAGTTACAATATAATAAAATTCTAGAGTAGACGAAAACCCACGAAAACCCCTTAAGTCCCTAAGTTAAAATCCCTATAAAGAAACGCAAAAAATTACTCTTAATGGACTGCTAAATTCTCGACGATTTTTTATTCATTAGCTATTATAAGTTGAACACAAGCCGCTATGGTGAAATTGGTAGACACGCTGCTCTTAGGAAGCAGTGCTAGAGCATCTCGGTTCGAGTCCGAGTAGCGGCATGTCACCCTTTCACTTTTAATTTTAAAAATAATAAATAGATTCTATAATTAATTCAACTCTTGAGTTGAATTTAAGCAACGCATTTTTTAAGATTTTGTATGATATTTTCAACCTTAGAACATATATTAACACATATTTCCTTTTCAATTCTTTCAATCGTAATTCTAATTCGTTTAACAACCTTTTTTTTTGTCGATGAAGTGGTACAATTATCTCATTTGTCCGAAAAGGGCCTACTAGTTAGTTTTTTCTGTATAACAGGGTTATTAGTTACGCGTTGGATTTATTCGGGTCATTTTCCACTAAGTGATTTATATGAATCACTAATCTTCCTATCCTGGAGTTTTTCCCTTATTCATATAATTCTATATTTCAAAAAAAAAAATAATTTATTAAACATAATAACGAGTTCAAGTGCTGTTTTTACTCAAGGCTTTTCAATGTCAGGACTTTTAACTGAAATACACCAACCTTCAGTATTAGTACCTGCTCTTCAATCCGAATGGTTAATGATGCACGTAACAATGATGATATTGGGTTATGCATCCCTTTTATGTGGATCATTATTATCAGCAGCACTTCTAGTGATTACATTTCGAAAAAGCATAAAAATTTTCTTTCTTTTTTGTCAAAGTCAATTTTTATTACACGATTCATTTACCCTTAGTAAAATTGAATACATCGGTGAAAGAAATAACCTTTTTAAAATAAAAAAAAATTATTTTTCTTTCGACAAGAATTATTACAGATCGCAATTGATTCAAGAATTGGATTATTGGAGTTATCGGGTTATTAGTTTAGGGTTTCTATTTTTAACCATAGGTATTCTTTCGGGAGCAGTATGGGCTAATGAAGCATGGGGGTCGTATTGGAATTGGGACCCAAAAGAAACGTGGGCATTTATTACTTGGATCATATTCGCGATTTATTTACATACTCGAACAAATCGAAACTTGCAAGGAGAAAATTCGGCAATTATAGCGTCTATGGGCTTTCTTATAATTTGGATATGCTATTTTGGGGTCAATCTATTTGGAGTAGGGTTGCATAGTTATGGTTCCTTTAACATATAATTAAAGTCATGAATGCATCTTACGACTACAACAGAGTATGTTGCATATAAAACCAAAACCACATGGATACGAACCGTATCCATGTGGTTTTCAATTTTCTTTACTTAAAATAAAATAAAAATAACTTCTAAATTATTTTTTAATCATAGCATTTTTAAGTTTAGTTATGAAAACCGTTTAGAAAATAAGTAGATATAAAAATTTCTACCCTATCAACCGACAGTGAAAAGATTAAATCTGGGTACATACCAATACTTAGGGCGAGTAAAAAGAGAGAAATTTGAATAAACAAAACAACTCTCGCGGGTTCCGAATCAAAAAAATAAGAATTTTGAGCATTAAAAAGCTTGTATCCATAGAACATCTGTCGTGACAGAGATAATGAATAAATAGGAATTAATATGATTCCAATTGCCATTAGAAAAGTAATTAGCATTTTTGGCTGGTAATTATTCCAAAAAAACTACAAATTCAGCAACAAAACCACTCATACCCGGTAATGCAAGTGAAGCCATCGAAAAGCTACTGAACATCGTGAATACTTTTGGCATTGGGATAGCTATTGCACTCATTTCGTCAAGATAAGCAAGACGTATTCTATGAGATATTATTTGTAAAAGAGCTACATTAAGTCCTGTATCACTTATCGAACCAATTCCTATAATTATAAAGTCCATATGAGATATAGACGAATACGCTATACTCTTTTTTTTTATTCCGTTGATCAAGAGATGTTGAAGCCGCATAGATCATTTGAATTGTGCCCACTATTCCTAACCAAGGGGAAAATAAATAATGGATGTGAGAAAATAATTCCATATTGATATGAATCAACCCGTATGCTCCCATTTTTAATAAGATTCCAGCTAGGAGCATACAAGTACTATAATGTACTTCTCCATGGGTATCTGGTAACCATGTATGTAAAGGTATAATCGGTGATTTGACAGCAAAAGCAATAAAAAACCAATAATAGAATAGTATTTCTAAGGCCCCAGAATACGACTTATTGGCCAATGTTTCAAAATTTAATGTTGGTTCACTAGAACCATATAAACCGATACACAGAACTCCCATTAATAGAAAAACGGAGCCTCCAGACGTGTACAAAATAAATTTTGTAAGCCGAATACAGACGTTTCTTTCCTCCCCACATAGATAGCAGCTAAAGTGGTGATGAATCCTGTTAGTAAAATGGGTCCGATATAAAATAAAGTCCATCTATTCCTAATCTCCAAAGGAACTCAAAAAAAACTGACCTATTTAGAATCCTCCACTAATAACTAATAAAAGGGAATTCTAAGATGTATATACAAATAGTATACCAATGAATGATCCTTTTTTTCCTATGTGGAAAAAAGAAAATTAAGGAACCCGCAGATATTGGAAAAACCACAATTAGCGTTAACCAAAGAAAAAATTCGTGGTAAAGACAAGATATACTTGGACCAGAAAAACCCGTGCTCATAATATTCTTATGAGCACAAATTTTGTCGGTAAAAAAATAAAATAAAATGGGTTATGGGTTCAAGTCTAGTTTTCTAGAGCGTATTAATAAGTTAGCCCCATACTGCGAGTTGTTTCATGCCATAAATAAACCCGAACACTCAAAAAATCTGTTGGACAGGCAGATTCGCATCTTTTACAACCAACGCAGTCTTCTGTTCTTGGAGCAGAAGCAATTTGTTTTGCTTTACATCCGTCCCAAGGTATCATTTCTAATACATCAGTTGGGCAAGCTCGGACACATTGAGTACATCCTATACATGTATCATAAATCTTTACTGAATGTGACATTGGATCTGTGCATTTTTGAACGTTGATAAGATTTCAATCTGGTAATCTTAGAAACAAACCATATATTTAGATACCAAACGAATCAACAAGTTATCAGAATTTTTCTAATCAATCTATTTCTGGATTGCTTTAGTAGACAAGGCCAAAATACTTTGATTTAGTCTATTTTTTTAACCAAGACCATACCTTAATGTAGCAACTATACGAATTTTCATTTCTTTATTTTTTTTTATTTATTAATTTTTTATTTATTAATATTGAATATTTAAAATATTCAAATTTATATAATAAATACTACTTACTCAATAAATTGGATTCATTAATACGAGTTGATTTTCGATTACGATAAATTGCTGAAACAATAGCTGCTTCAGCGGCTGCAATAGCTATAACAAAAATTGATAAGATTTCTCCCTTTAATTGACGATTATCAAAAAAAATCAGAAAAAGGTACAAAATGAATATTAACCACATTCAGTATAAGTTCAAGACACATAAGGTAAATATTGTAAAATTGTTCGATTTTCCGCAATTTTCTCCATCCCTCTATGTAAATATGTAAATAACCCAATATTGGTTCACAGTCAACAACATTTTCGCCATCTAGAGTAACGATGAGTCGAAGAACGCCATACATTAATTTTTCAATTAACAAATTTTTGTCTCTCGAATACTCAATTGACCAATTAATTCTTTATAATGTACTCTATTTTTTTTTGACAAATAAGCCAACAGCCGTTGACGTTTTCCTAAAATTTTTCGCAATCCTCTCTGAGATAAAAAATCTTTTTTGTGCAATTCTAAATGCGAAGTAAGCCTCCGTATCTTATTGGTAAAACTTATTATTTGAAATTCAACAGACCCTCTGTTTTCTTCTTTAGAGCTAATCGAAATCAATACATTTTTGATCATACAAGATTTTCCCTCTTCTAAATTTTTAACGATATGTATTTGACTGATGAATAAGAATAATGTTAGTAATTTACTGTGGTATATACAACAACTGGAATTTCTTTATCGAATAGGGATAGGATATAATATATATAGGAAAAGGGTGCTACCAACAACGTTTCAACTCGTAATACATATATATCCTTAACATACTGAAACGACTGCCATTATTTGTATCAAACCAATAGCGATTCATACAAGCTAAATCCTCTAATCGATAATTAGAGCAAGTCAAAAGTTGGACTTTAATTAATTCATTCTTTTTTTTTTCAAGATGCTTATGTTTGTCAAAAAATTGACTACAGTTATTCACGATGCAAAATCCTAAATTTTTATTCCTATTTTTGGAATTGAAATTCATTTTCATTCTAAATTCTCTACGATATTTATGAGATAAAATGGTTTCAGGAGCAAGTAAATCAAAAAAATTCTTATCAATATCTGCTTGTTCTGGGTATCCTTGATTAGTTTTATGCTTACTCTTATGAACCAATGAAATACATAAAGTTTGATACAGAATAAACCGTCTATCATTTTTTACAGACAAACGAGCGGGTTCGATAACTAATATTCCTTTTTTGATCAATTCTACAACATTTAAATGATTCTGAATTAGCAGTATATCCAAGGTCATTTCTCTTCGCTGAACCGAAGATATAACAATTTTTCTTGGATTTAACAGCCTAAGTAGTAGACAATATATTTTGATATTATTAATCATTCGTTGATTCAAAGCATCATCCCATCTCAATTGAAAAATTAAATAACGTTTCAGCAAGAAATTGAATTCTGCTTCTACCTTGCTTTTGTTTTGATGATTTGTTGAAAAGTGGGATTCAAGATTTATCGGTTTTTGTACATCTGATCTAAGATCTCTTTTGCTTGTTAGATTTTTTTTTTTAGACGGTATAAGCCATTCAACCTTTTTGTTCTCAACGATGTTTTTATTTTCCCGATGAACATTTTTATTTAGATTCCTTCGTAAAAGAAGTCCTTTACTTGGTATAACCCAAGGTTTCATTTTATATAGATTAGAAAGTATTAAAAATTCTGGGAAAAGCCAAAAGTCTAGGGTTGAGATAGGACACTTTCGTATTTCCTCATTCATTCCCGTCCAATCTAAAAAGGTTTTTGGGGGGTTGGGTACCTTAATTTTAAGTTTTTTCGGAAGCGCGAGATAAAAAAGGGTTTTTTTAACAACTTTTTGATAATTATTAGTCTTAATCTTAGTATTTTGATTACTCTTAGTATCGATCTTGATCCAGTATTCAATAGCGATCTTTTGTCTAAGATCAAAATGGAGAGTTTTCCAATCAAAATATTTTCTATCGGTTTTTTTTTTTTTAGACTTTCTATCGCTCTTTCCTATATAATTTCCTATATAATTAGTAATAGGACTCCTTTCCCATATATCAAAAAAGTTGTATTTATGCGTGTTTGAGGTGGAATAACTACCTTGTTTTCTATTTACTTGTGTTTCAAAAGGTGATCCATAAATAGATAAGTCCCCCCCTTTTTTATTTTCAGAATTACTAGATTGATATGATAAAAGATCATATCGAGAGTTTTTTTTTAAATTCTCTTTTTTAGTCTGTAAGAAATAGGTTTCAACAGGATTTTGTTTTTTGAACGAGATTAATACATCTTTTTCATATGAACCCCTTTTGAAATTTTGAGCCTTTTGAGCCATAGGGTGTTGAGAAATTTTATTTCTCAACCCTTTGGGTAATAATCTAGACCATCGAATCTTAGATAAATTATATTGATGATGATGTCGTTTTAATTTATTTACCCAGGTTTTCCAGTGATTTGTTCTATAATTGAAGCGTTTATTCTGATTTAATTGCAAGCGAATTATCCCTTCAAAGGAATCCTTAAAAGGAATTTCGTAATCGTGATATTTAAAAACATATCTTAATTTATCCAAATTAATACCTTGAGTTTGTGATAAGTTGTAAAATACATATGCCTGTGACAAGTAGAATAAGTAGCAATATTTTTGTGAATTTATTTGATTCCTAATAGTATTAATTGACTTTTCTATAGTTGAAATAATTGAAATAAAGTGAATTCTATTTTCGTTTTTTTTATTAATTCTTTCTTCATGCGCTTCATGAATATTTATGAATTTATTGATTAATTTGTTTGTTGAGTCGAGAAAAGGTTGTCTAATGAGTTTAGAAAGATTAATGATAGACAAAACCGGATTTATGTATATTCTTTCAAAAATAAAATTTATAAAGAAATATATTTTTGAGATTAATCGAATATTTCTCCGTTTTATTATTTCAAAAAAGAAATTTGAAAATTCCAATCTTTTATCTTTATAAATTCTTTTGTTAGCACTAATATATATTCTTGTGTTTTTTTTTTTATCTTTTGTCATTCTTTCTATTTGATTCCGGATTGTGATTGCCCTAGCAGTTAGATCCTTATTTTTTTTTTCTGTCATTGTCCGGTTTGAAGATTGAATTTGACTAATCAATGATTCAGGAATTGTCTCATTGATGCTTGTAGAATCTTTATTGTTTTTCGTTTGATTTGATTTATAGACCTTGTTTACGCTAAAGAATAAGATTGGGTTTAATTTTGAAAATACTCTTATTTTTTTTTCTATCAAAAAGGAATTTTGTATAACCCAATTTTTTATTTGTTTTGAAATTAATTTCGTCTTTCCCTTTAAAGTTTTTCGAACTAAAAAATACCTATTTTTCGATTTTCCAATATTTGTTTCCAATTCCTTAAAAATAGGTTTAAAAAAGGAAGATCGTTGTCGAGGAGAACCAAAAGGAAGGTCCGTTTCCAGTCCCCAAACTGTTAAAAAACAAAAATCATTTCTTTCTTTTTTATTTTGCATTAGATTTCTACGAGAGACTCGTAATTTCGATTTGTGCCAAGGTTTCAGGCAGAAAGGAAATAGGATTTTTATCTGCATACCCTCTCTTAACCAATTTTTCGGAAATTCAGTTTCTGATAATTGAATACCATTATATGTACATTTAATATGCACTTCTCTATTCCATTCCTGTAGATCCTCAGACCATTCAGGACTTTGCAATAAAACCATACGTCCAAGATTTTTTGCTATTATCAATGAAGGCAATAGAATATATTTTCTCAAATTCGAGTGAATTATTAGCATCAAACTTCTTGTTTTTCTTGCAATTGAAATCCTATTCCATGCTTCAGCTATATCTGCCCGGGTTTGCTCTTGTCGTCTGTTCTCTTCTTTTTTATCCGTTTCTTTTTTATGTTCTTTTTTTGTTTCTTCATCCGTATTTTCAAAAATTTTGACGTCCATTCGATTGTGTATCCAATTTGGAAAAATTGCTTTAATAAGCCCGGATTTATCGAATGAAAACCAAGGGGATTTTTTGATTATATCCAAAAAAAGAGGAGAATGTACATTTGCTTGAAATGGTTCCCACATACTAATTTTACGTCTTTGAACGCGGCTAGAACCTTTAATTATTCCCCGCCGAAAATCGGATTGTTGGTAATACCGTACCAAAACTATTCTCTTTCTTAGATCTTTTCTTTTTATATTAGCATCTTTATTTTTCTTAGTATCTTTATTACTATTAGTAATAGTATTTTCCTTGATAGGATTTAAAATCACTACAAATTTGGCTTTTCTTGAGCGAATTTGCGCCCGCCTATTTGGGTATTCTCCTAATTTTTGTTGTAACTCGGTAATTAATTCATATGGCTGCCGAGGAACTCTTTTACGGATTTCTCTTAGTCCACTAGAGTCTTTTGTAATTTTATTGAGATTAAGATGGTTTCGAAAGGTTTTAAAAAAATTTTTGAAAAATTCTCTTTCTTTTTCAAAATCTATTTTTACTTCTTCTTGGTCTGACAATAAACAAGGATTTAAATTTAAATTATGAGTTGATTCGGTATCAAATTCACCAGTTAATAATAATAAATTATTATATTGAGCTGCGTCCTCTTTTAGTTCCATTTTTTCGGAATCGGAATAGATAAAAGTAAAAAGGATATCATGAATCTGATTTATACCAACCGTCTCCCTTAAATTTTCTTTAGAAGTTTTCAAATTATTAGGTAATGGTTTTTTTTTTTTTTTTGAAAAGCTTATTTTGAAAAAGTAT